AATTAATATAATTATAAGAAAATAATTATAAGAAATAAAAATATAACAAATACTAAAAACAAATACTAAATAATAAAAAAACAAATACTAAATAATAAAAGAAAAGAGCATGCTCTTATCTTATTCGAATATTTTATTCGAAACGCCTTGTGATCTTCAACCAATTCTGCGCTTCAATATAATTTCCAGGAGTAAGCGCTATAGCTTGTTTCCAATACTCCGCGGCTTGGTCGAACCAAGCCTCCGCAATTTCAGAATCTCCCTGCCGAATGGCCTGTTCTCCTCGGTCGGAATAGGCGAGTAAATTCCTTCCCTTAGAACCGTACTTGAGAGTTTCCTAACTCATACGGCTCGACAGTCAATCCTTTTGATGTCCCATTTTTTTTTTCGAGTTAATCAAAAGAGGTTAATTACATGAGTTTCAAACTTGAAGTTTGATTTTATTAATTATTAATAATAATAATCCGTTTTGTTTTATCTTTTCTCCCACCTTCAAAAGAATAAAGCGTAGGTGTTCTACTATCATTACAATTTTCTGAAAGGTAACTATCTCGGTTTCATATAGAAATTTCTATTTATATAGAATCTTTGAAAAAGACCTTCTCTCATAAGAAAGAAAAGGCTTACTATCTTTGGGATCTGATGCTACACCGCTGCTCAATACTTTAGGGGGTCGACTCCATTACATAAGTGGATTCCTAGCTTTTGTCTCATATTATGACATTAAGTAAGCAGTTCTTATTGTATCGGCAAAAATTTCGCTAATTGATCTTTACGGTGCTTCCTCTATCAATTAGATCCTTTATCCATAGAATAAAGTATCTAGGCATATTTCTTTTTTCATATTTCGATTTCTATGAAGTTTCTTTCTTTGCTACAGCTGATAAAAATCGTTGTTTTGGACGATGCCATATGTAGAAAGCCTATTTTTTTTTTTACTAGTAGATTTTTGATTTTGCTCTTTCTTTCCTTTTTCTTTCTATAGTGTAGATAGTCGCACGTAATGACAGATTACGGCCATATTATTAAAAGCTTGTGGTAAGAAAGGGTTTCGTTCTAATGCCCGAAAATAATATTCCAAAGCTTTTGTGTGTTCTCCATTACTTGTGTGAATAAGGCCTATATTATAGAGTATATAACTTCTATCATAGGGATCGATTTCTAGTCGCATAGCTTCATAATAATTCTGTAAAGCTTCCGCATAATTTCCTTCGGATTGAGCAGACATCCGTTACGGTCGTTATTCGATTCAAAGAATCTCCGTTCCAGAACCGTACGTGAGGTTTTCATCTCATACGGCTCCTCCCTTATGTGCATAATAAGCCTAATACATAGAATCAAAAAGGAGTGAAATATTCTCATTATGAACTGAGCGGGGCTAGTGTTTTTACAAGAAATCTCTAGCCAACCTTCCTGCAAAAGATCGTTTCTTAACATCCAAGATGTTGGTACTATATAAAAATAGAAAAATGTTACGTTAACTCCAACAATTTCTTTGTCCTCAACATCCCTTAATTTCTAGGAATTAGTCACTTCAACAGTCTTCGATGGTTATATGGGTATCCAAAGCACGAATGAGATGGATATTTGTTGTCCCAACCATTCTTCTTAGTCCCGATCCCAATAAGGAAAAGGGAAAATTTATAACAAAGTTTTCGTGTTGTTGATTCCTAAGCGTAGTGCTTCTTCCTCTATGCCGCCTAGTGGTACTAGTGGAGCAGGATTAACCTGCAATACATAACCCATAGCCATAGGTGTAACCTTTTCGCTCAATGCTAGAATCGACAATTGAAACATCTGAGGCTGCATTAATCGGGGATACACGACAGAAGGAATTTTTTTTTTAGAAACTTCACCTTCAATAAACGTAGAGTTTTTTTCAAATCTTTCTATCCCGGCTAATGTGTCTTTCTCCTAAGACTCGAAGCGGTAAATAAAAAAAATCAAATCACACCATCTCTGTAATAAGTAAATGCCTCTTTTTCTCCTGAAGTTGTCGGAATTATTCGTAATAAGATATTGGCTACAATTGAAAAGGTCTTATCAATCAAATTTCCAGTTATCCGGGATCTAGGCATAGGTAGCAATCCATTTTAAAATTTCTTTTAATTACCTCTCGTGAGAAAACGATCCTACAAAAAAAGTAATTATACAGTACGAAATAACATAAAAACAGCCTTAACTCATTAAAAAAGATAGACCGAGTGTTCGAGTCGTTCCAATCCCGTGATTTTAGCCGGTATAGATATCAGAAAAAGACGGGAACGTCATCTTCGCAAACAGCAAACATAAATAGTAAATAGATATATATCTTTATTGTTTTTAAGAAAAAGTTTTTCACAAAAACAAAAAAATAATTGCTTTATCCCCCAGCCCCGAAGGAAAGGTCTTTCTTTGATTAAATGATTAAAAGTTTTCTATTTTTCTATTCTATTTTTTATAGTTAGAATTAATTGTATGTACCGTACCTATCCAACATCTAATCTAATATATATGATACTAAATACAGTTGGAATAATTACATCAATAGTTGCATTGACAGTTATCTTCATTCTCAAATCGGGATTGACTCGCGATTCACTCGCTTTCGGGGCCATAATCATTATCCTAATCATTATGTAGGAGAGATGGCCGAGTGGTTGAAGGCGTAGCATTGGAACTGCTATGTAGGCTTTTGTTTACCGAGGGTTCGAATCCCTCTCTTTCCGCACCTTCACCTAATTTATCAATGTTACTGAAATGCTATTGACCGCAATATATCAAATCACATAACAATGGATACCTTTATTCCAAGAGTTCGATCTTTCTTTGATATAGATTCTCTATTCCTAATTTCTGTGGAACAGAAAATACGAGTGGACAAGGAATGAAAATGCCCCTATCATTCTAGGATATATCAATGGGAGAAAAATCCCCCAAGCAAACCCATACCTTTTGTCTCTTTATTTAGGCGACAGGGGAGAAAATTGTTCGAACCCTTGTTATTTTAGTTAGGTTTAAGTCTGACGAGAATAATATTCTACAACTAACAATTCATTTATTTTCAAGCCAATCCATTTACTATCTATTATGTGATTGACCAATCCTTTATATTGGAATGGGTGAAGAGTCAAATGTTTTGGCAATTCCTCCTGGGGGAATGAATCAAGAGAATTTTGAATCATAACTCTAGATTTTTGTTCATCCTTCGCTGTAATAATATCTCGGGGTTTGCAGCGATAACTTGGTATATCTACTGTACGACCATTAACTAAAATATGTCTATGGTTAACTAATTGGCGGGCTCGAGGAATAGTTGACGCCATACCTAATCGAAAAAGGATGTTATCCAAACGCATTTCAAGTAATTGTAGTAAAACCTGACCTGTTGACCCTTTGGCTTTTGCGGCGATACGAACGTATTTAAGCAATTGTCGTTCTGTAAGACCATAATGAAAACGCAATTTTTGTTTTTCTTCTAAACGAATACGATATTGAGATTTTTTACCGGCGCGCGATTGATTTCTAAGATCGCTCCCGGCTCTAGGCCTTTTACTAGTTAGTCCCGGTAAAGCCCCCAGACGGCGTATTTTTTTGAAACGAGGCCCTCGGTAACGTGACATAAAGACTCCTTATTTTCTTTATTTTATTGAAATTTCATAAACCTAAATTAAAACTGAACTAAAGGATAAATATGATAAATGAGGCAAAATCTACTGAAGTATTATACTACAAAAAATACTGATATACTACAAATGAGATGGATTCTATCAATATCCGGACCTTATTGTATATACACAAAGAATGTATATAGAATATAGAAAAAAAAAAAGCCAGCTATCGGAATCGAACCGATGACCATCGCATTACAAATGCGATGCTCTAACCTCTGAGCTAAGCGGGCTCACATAACAGAAATTGTACATGCACAGGAATTTAGTAAACTACTGGAACCTTAGCTATTCACTTTTCATTCGTAGTAATTCATAATTAAATTAAATGAATATAGAAAAATGAATTGAATATAAAAAAAAAAGAAAAGAATTGACCGTTCGAGTATTCAAAATTGCACAAGAAAAATGATTCGAAGAAAAACATATAGAATAAATGTGGTATATATGCATCTATATTGAATTGCGGATACAGAAATGATAGAATGATTTCTGATTAGACCAAATAGGGGTCCAAAATAGATATGAAAGAGGCTAGACAAGAAATCAAATAAAATATTAAAATATAGAGGAAACACTTTTCTAGGAATATAGGAATCGGTATCTAATGACTTTAACAGTTCCAGTAGAATAGAAATGAAAGAAAAAAGGGAATGACATAATAACATAATAATAAGATCTGAATCTCAAAACACAAAACAAAGAGGGGATATGGCGAAATTGGTAGACGCTACGGACTTAATTGGATTGAGCCTTGGTATGGAAACTTACTAAGTGATAACTTTCAAATTCAGAGAAACCCCGGAAAAAAAAAGGGGCAATCCTGAGCCAAATCCTATTTTTCGAAAACAAACAAAAAAACAAACAAAGGTTCATAAAGACAGAATAAGAATACAAAAGGATAGGTGCAGAGACTCAATGGAAGTTGTTCTAACAAATAGAGTTGACTGCGTTGCATTAGTCAAGTAAAGGAATCCTTCTGTTAAAGTTAAAATTCCAGAAAAAAGAAAGTTAAAGTAAAGTATAACCCTATAAACATAATACATAGGCATACGTACTGAAATACTATCTCAAATGATTAATGACAACCGACTCGAATCTGTATTTTATTCTATTTATATGAAAAATTAAATAATTAATAATTCAAATTTCAAATAATAATAAAAAAAAAAAAAATTGCTTTGATTTGAATCGATTCCAAGTTGACGAGAGGATCGAATATTCATTGATCAGATCATTCACCCCAGAGTCTGCTGATTAATTGGACGAGAGTAAAGATAGAGTCCCATTCTACATGTCAATATCGACAACAAAGAAATTTATAGTAAAAGGAAAATCCGTCGACTTTAT